TCCAATCAAAAGGGGTCTTTCTTTTATTTTAGGAAATAATAAAAGGATTAAGGAAAACAGAAGTCAAAATGCAAGTACAATAAAAATTCAGTAATCCGGGAAAAATTGCATCTATTCTATTTTGTATCATTTTGGCGGCATGGCCGAGTGGTAAGGCGGGGGACTGCAAATCCTTTTTCCCCAGTTCAAATCCGGGTGTCGCCTGAATCACCAAAAAAATCGAAATCATAATCGATTTATTGGATTGGTTTCTCAATAGTGTTTGGTAGAACCCCTTTTTGACTCTGCGACATTAATTCCACTATTATTAGTGAGGAATAATGAAAAAATTCCTTCGTATTTATAGAGATAGGGGACATAATGCACATGGATATAGTAAGTCTCGCTTGGGCTGCTTTAATGGTAGTCTTTACATTTTCCCTTTCACTCGTAGTGTGGGGAAGAAGTGGACTTTAGAAGTACTACTAATTGAGTTCAGGAATCAAACCGTATCGATTGTTTTATAGATCATTCTTTTGAACTATTTAAAATCAAATCTTTGAATTTGGAATCCCATTCGATTCCAATGGAGTAATCTATGATAGGAATCATACTTTTTCAATCAAAGAGATATTTCATCGATTCCCATCTTTGTACTTCGAAAAGAAAGGGATTCAGATGATTGGAAATTTATTCCAACCTAAAATTTTTCCGAAATTTTCTATTTCAATCAATGGGAATGGGCTCTTACTATCTTTATAGACGGATACTAAGGAAGACCGGGCCCTTTTTCTTTTCTTTTTTTATTTCCCTCTTTACTCTTCAAAAAAGAAGTCGTTTTGTTAAGCGTATACGCACTTTCTATGAGAAATGATATAGAGATAGTGGTTGTTTAAGGAGAAACTGGGCAATAATAAGATCTTGCCTCGGGCGAGTTACATATCGGGCATTTACCCTTTGGTTTCTATTTTTAGAAAGGCGGTTTATGCTTTATCGACTTATTTCATATCATGGTTCTGACGTTAAAAATAGGCGAGTTTTCCCCTTCCTTATTAGTAAAAGGAAAGGAATTAGAATCCTAAGATAAGAATTATTTCAGATTGATCGGAACAAATAACAAATAGATGTAGGAAATTGGGTCTTATGTCAATTCCATACAATATATGGAATATATAGATATGGAATTAATATACACATATATGAAGAGAATATTGTAGATTGATATATAGAAAATATAGAAACTTAAGCCTTTATCTTTATTCTAGATTACAACTTTATAAACTAAGAGATAGATAGTATAAAAATTCATTTTTATACTATCTATCTCTTAGAAAATTGCCAATTATAATTATAGTGCGCTCATTTCATTTAAGTTAAGACGTGAAATTGGAATGCCTTTCATTTGACTTTGTCCATTTTTGATAAGAACTTGGAAGGAAAGTTTTATTCAAATGAATTTTCAAATTCAATTGAATTAATCATTTTGACTGACTGTTTTTACGTAAATGATAAGTAGAAAAGCGGTAGGAACTAGAATGAATAGTGCAGTAGCAATAAATGCAAGAATATTGACTTCCATAATCTCATCGGTTTTTTACTTCGCAATAACTCGGGATTTAATCCCCTAGAGATGATAAATCTTTTGTCTATCGTCTGTAAATTCAATGAATGAATTACCTCTTGATGATCTTGAACCGGATCACTATCATGAATAACAATATCTGATCTATCAAATCAACCTGTTGTCAAGACTTGAATAGTATAACATAGGAAGTTCTTTTAGCCATACTGAATTCAAATTTTGATTCTTGACTCAATTACTCAAAAATTTTATTTATCATCCGTTTCCTTGTTTTTTCTATAACCCACCTTGCGTCTTCCTTGGACAATCTTCTGATGAAGGATCATCAGATTGCCTTTCCACTTCAATTAATTACATAGTTCCAAACCTAACAAACAATAAAAGCAAAATGGAAAAATAGGAAAGAAAAAAGAAATCAAGACTTCTTTTTGCTTTGGGAATGAAAGTATATCCCTCGACACTCTTTACTGGTTCATAGAAAGGGAAAAATGCATTTTTGGATTTATTGGATCCGTCGGGACTGGCGGGGCTCGAACCCGCAGCTTCCGCCTTGACAGGGCGGTGCTCTAACCGATTGAACTACAATCCCAGGGAAATAAGGGATCTAGCAGAAATTTTGATTCTTTTTTATCTTCGTATGGGGTTTTTCTAAAGGACAAGGGATTTTATACCATCTCATGGTAGATTGATGCGGTTTATTGGGCCGAGCTGGATTTGAACCAGCGTAGACATATTGCCAACGAATTTACAGTCCGTCCCCATTAACCGCTCGGGCATCGACCCAGGAAGAATCCATTTTTATTTTTTTATATTTTATAGGCTTATTGGTAATCCATGATCAACTTCCTTTCGTAGTACCCTACCCCCAGGGGAATTCGAATCCCCGCTGCCTCCTTGAAAGAGAGATGTCCTAAACCACTAGACGATGGGGGCCAACTT